GAAGTAAAAGTTTTAGCTCAACATATATGTATGTCTGTTTTAAAAGCACGAAGAGTAATTGATCAGATTCGCGGGCGTTCCTATGAGGAAACACTTATGATACTGGAACTCATGCCTTATCGAGCATCTTATCCCATTCTCAAATTGGTTTATTCTGCAGCGGCAAATGCTAATCATAATATGGGTTTGAAGGAAGCTGATTCATTCATTAGTAAAGCCGAAGCCAATAGGAGTACTATTGTGAAAAAGTTAAGACCGCGGGCTCGAGGGCGTAGTTATCTGATAAAAAGACCGACATGTCATATAACAATTGTATTAAAAGATAAATCGAAATCATTTTTAGATCAATCTAAGATTTAGATTCATATAAAAAAAATATGGATGAAAAATAAAATAGAATAGAAAAATATGGGACAAAAAATAAATCCACTTGGTTTCAGACTTGGTACAACTCAAAGTCATCATTCCTTTTGGTTCGCACAACCAAAAAATTATTCTGGGGGCCTACAGGAAGATGCAAAAATACGGAATTGTATCAAGAACTATGTACAAAAAAAAAGGAAAATATCCTCAGGTTTCGAAGGAATTGCACATATAACAATTAAAAAAAAAATCGATTTGATCCAAGTCATAATCTATATTGGATTCCCAAATTTATTAATAGAGGGGCAAACACGAGGAATCGAAGAATTACAGATGAATGTACAAAAGGAGTTTCATTCTGTAAACCGGAGACTCAACATTGCTATCACAAGAGTTGAAAAACCTTATGGACAACCTAATATTCTTGCAGAATATATAGCTTTACAATTAAAAAATAGAGTTTCGTTTCGAAAAGCAATGAAAAAAGCTATTGAATTAACTGAACAAACAGATACAAAAGGAATTCAAGTGCAAATAGCAGGCCGTATCGACGGAAAAGAAATTGCACGTGTTGAATGGATCAGAGAGGGTAGAGTTCCCCTACAAACAATTCGCGCTAAAATTGATCATTGTTCCTATACAATTCGAACTATTTATGGAGTATTAGGTATAAAAATTTGGATATTTGTAGACGAGGAATAATCAACCTTGTCTTCCCATTCTGTCCAGTGATAAAACAAAAAATGACAAACTCTTTCATTCTTTTTTCGTTAAAAATAAAAAAATGAACAATTCTAATTCTATAAGGTTAAATATAAATTCGATTGATCATTTGGTATAATTGCTATGCTTAGTGTGTGACTCGTTAGTTTTTTCTTTATAGTTTCAAGTTGGGATTCAAAAAAAAAAACAAACTGACCCCTGCTATAAACTTTGTAATTATATAAAATAAACTAATAACCAACTTATTGCTTCGTATTGTCGAGATCCCAAGAAACAGTCACTATATGAATGAGTGGATCTATCATATGGTTGTAGCAACTGAAATTCTTTCAACAAAAAATAGATCTGATTATGGGTTGTAAAGCAAAAAAAAAAAATAAATAAAGGGATGTGGATAAATGGAAGGATGATAGAAAGAAAGAACAAAAATATCAATGATATATGATTCCAATATGTATGGTCTATGAATCACGTCATAAAGGGCAGTGTGATAAAGCATCAATACTGATAATCAATACTGATAAGATAATTATAAATATAAGAATTTAAAAATGAAATAATTAAAAATAGAATAAAATAATAAAGAGCCTTCAGGTTAATAAAAACTGAGGAAATTGACTTGGGAACGAATTTTGTTGGAAGCTCCATTGCAAAGTTCGGACCTAACCATTAATGGAGAAGCTATGGGAACGACAGAACCTGTGACTGCATAGGCTTCTATTGAAAACGAATCCTAATAATTCATTGGGTGGGATGGCGGAACGGACCAAGAAAAAATTGATTTATTCTGAGAGGTTATGAATTGAACCTTCGAATGAAACAGGAAAGAGTAAATATTCGCCCGCGAAACCTCTATTTATTGGATTACAATCTTTTGTCGTAATTCGATAGAGGTAAAAAAAAAAAAATAAGGAAAGGATTCGTCATGTTATAAAAATAAAAAAGAGAAACATTACATTATCTATAAAGATACATAAATGTACACACACGTCTAGCTGTATTGTATATCTTGTATCTACATCTTCCTTCTTATGTAAGAAATTAAATATCAATAAAAGCCATTACTTGGTGTATTATCTATTAATGTGTACCTATTAATGTGTATCTATAATATTATTTTATTGAATTTGAATCCTTTCATTCGCGAGGAGCTGGATGAGAAGAAACTCTCATGTCCGGTTCTGCAGTAGAGATGGAATTAAGAAACAACCATCGACTATAACCCCAAAAGAACCAGATTTCGTAAACAGCATAGAGGAAGAATGAAAGGAATATCTTGTCGAGGCAATCATATTTGTTTCGGCAGATACGCTCTTCAGGCACTTGAACCTGCTTGGATTACAGCTAGACAAATAGAAGCAGGGCGAAGAGCAATGACACGATATGCGCGTCGTGGTGGAAAAATATGGGTACGTATATTTCCCGACAAACCTGTTACAGTAAGACCCGCGGAAACACGTATGGGTTCGGGGAAGGGATCCCCTGAATATTGGGTATCCGTTGTTAAACGGGGTCGAATACTTTATGAAATGGGTGGAGTATCAGAAACTGTAGCTAGAGCAGCTATCTCAATAGCTGCGCGCAAAATGCCTATACGAACTCAATTTCTTATTTCAGGATAGAGATGTAGAACTAAAAAAAAAAGGGGTATTGGGGATGAAAAAACAACCGCAGGTTTATTTATTTCTGGACGGACAATATTTCTTTTTTTTCTTTCATACTTTTGCATTGAAATAACAGATTGAAATAAAAATGATATGATTCAACCTCAGACCCTTTTGAATGTAGCGGATAACAGCGGAGCTCGAAAATTGATGTGTATTCGAATCATAGGAGCTGGTAATCACCGATATGCTCATATTGGTGATGTTATTGTTGCTGTAATCAAAGAAGCAGTTCCCAATATGCCTCTAGAAAGATCAGAAGTAATTAGAGCTGTAATTGTACGTACATGTAAAGAACTCAAACGTGAAAACGGTATGATAATACGATATGACGACAATGCTGCAGTTGTCATTGATCAAGAAGGAAATCCAAAAGGAACTCGAGTTTTTGGTGCGATCGCTCGAGAATTGAGACAGTTAAATTTTACTAAAATAGTTTCATTAGCTCCCGAAGTATTATAAATAGTAGTAGATGAGACTATGATATAGTATAGGGTATCTGAAATAGATCAAATAGATCAAATTAGTAGATTGTGTCTCACGTATATACTTTATAAAAAAAAAAAAATAAAAAAAAGGAAACATGTTGATTATATCAAAATTAGGAGGAACCTATAATTCTAGTTCGTCATGGGTAGGGACACTATTGCCGATCTAATAACTTCTATAAGAAATGCTGACACGGATAAAAAAGGAAGGGTTCGAATAGCATCTACAAATATCACCGAAAACATTATTAAAATACTTCTACGAGAAGGTTTTATTGAAAACGTTCGGAAACATCAGGAGAGTAACAAATATTTCTTGGTTTCAACTCTGCGACATAGAAAAACCAGAAAAGGAATATATAAAACTAGAACCATTTTAAAGCGTATCAGCCGGCCCGGCTTACGAATTTATTCCAACTATCAACGAATTCCTAAGATTTTAGGTGGAATGGGAATTGTAATTCTTTCTACTTCTCGAGGTATAATAACAGATCGAGAAGCTCGACTAGAAAGAATTGGAGGAGAAATTTTGTGTTATATATGGTAATCTTCCACCTCTGGTATCCGAATTTGATCTCTAACTTCCTATTTGTAAAATAGAGAGGAAAAGTGAGTTATATAACTATTCCTCCATTAGTTGATACTTCAAGGAGGTTACCTGGAATGAAAGAACAAAAATTGATTCATGAGGGTTTAATTACTGAATCACTTCCCAACGGTATGTTCCGGGTCCGTTTAGATAATGAAGATCTAATTCTAGGATATGTTTCAGGGAGGATCCGCCGCAGTTTTATACGGATACTACCGGGAGATAGAGTAAAAATTGAAGTAAGTCGTTATGATTCAACCAGGGGACGTATAATTTATCGACTTCGCAACAAAGATTCGAATGATTAGGTTATTTTTTTAACCATGGGTATACAATTCGAAGTTAAAAAAAAATTCAAGAGACTTATTCTCTTCCAAGAAGTGGATTCAGAATTAAGGTAAGGAATAAAAAATATGAAAATAAGGGCTTCCGTTCGTAAAATTTGTGAAAAATGTCGACTGATTCGCAGGCGTGGACGAATTATAGTGATTTGTTCCAATCCGAAACATAAACAGAGACAAGGGTAATTCTTCTAAAAAAGAACTTTCAAAAAAAAAATATATATATATGTAAAAATAAGGTAAAGGATCTGTTTTAACATGAAATGGATATCTCCGTATCTTTTCTTTTTGTATATTTCTGACTCATAAATATGAGATGATAAAATATGACAAAAGCTATACCAAGAATTGGTTCACGTAGGAATGGGCGTATTGGTTCACGTAAGAATGGACGTAGAATACCAAAAGGCGTTATTCATGTTCAAGCGAGTTTCAACAATACCATTATAACTGTTACAGATGTACGAGGTCGGGTAGTTTCTTGGGCCTCCGCCGGTACTTCTGGATTCAAAGGCACAAGAAGAGGAACACCTTATGCTGCTCAAGCCACAGCGGTAAATGCTATTCGTACAGTGGTTGATCAGGGTATGCAACGAGCAGAAGTTATGATAAAGGGTCCTGGTCTCGGAAGAGATGCAGCATTACGAGCCATTCGTAGAAGTGGTATATTATTAAGCTTCGTACGTGATGTAACACCTATGCCACATAATGGATGTCGACCTCCTAAAAAAAGACGTGTGTAGAAATAAGAATTAAACCGATTTCAAGAGAAATAAATGATCAAATAATAATACTAGTATAGTATGGTTCGAGAGGAAGTAGCAGGATCCAC